TTTGAATTAATCTATAACTGTTTAGTCGAAATACCAATGAATTTTGATTGAACCCAACCCCCAATTTTTTGATGTGGGTCATTCTTGTTTCAAGATTCATTGAGTGGAATCCTTTTTTCACTTACTTAAATTAAATTTTGATATGTTAGAGCTATATTATGCTCTTATTACAAACTTATCGTTTTTATCTTATCTCAGATTTTATAAAAAAGATAAAAAAGAATTCCACTTTTTTTAGTTATAATTTATATAGAATTTTTATTAAGATTAAATTAAGATACTATTAAGAATATTAAGAATTATATATGTATGTTATATATTTTATGATCATATAATAAAACCGAAAGGTATTGGTTTATTCTTTTCATTAAGATCCAATCCAGTTAGAGGATTGTTGTTTCTATTGATTAGATATGGAAACAGAATACATCGCCCTATTCTATTTTTATCCTTGTTCTAGACTTAATAGATTTGATTCAATGCATTGAATTGAGAGAAACCCTTACATATTACAACCCTAGGGTTCTATCCCCAATTTACAGGTTTTTAGTCTTTACTACCTCGACCTGCAACCCATCCCCCAAAAAATAAAGAAGCGGGTTATGAAATTAGAGCTCGAAGCCTTAAAATAAGAATCTATAATATCGATCTTTAGTACTTGAAATGGGTCCGAAAAGGAGGGAAATACTTATTAATGTAATAAAAAAGAGTTTTAAAGTCAGACCAACCGCTGGGTTAGCCTTCATGTAAAAAAAGATTTATTTTGAACGAACCCTACACAACGAAGTATATCACAACGGGAGAGTCAGTCGAATCCTAAATAATTTACAGAATAAACTTCGAATCGAATCGCACATTATCAAATCAAATGATTCGAGAGACCAAATCCCCAAACAACTCATAGAAATAGAAAGGGCTGCAAACACTAATAGAGTTAGGAGCCATTCATTATCTCTGAAACAACGAATTGGGTTCTGCTCCCGAAAAAACGATGAGTTGGGGTATATTAAGATCTATAAAAATATATTTTGTACAAAAGGAATATCACAAACTCTTTGATCCTGGATAGGAAAACAATAAAAATTTGTGTGTAATTCACCCACTAAAGAAGAAAAGACGGGTTTTTTAAACCGAGATCGAAAAAATACCGATTGGGCCCATCGAAATTAATTTTTTACGTTTCATGCTCACCCACGGGGATCGCTCGGAGCATGTGATAATTATTCTAATTCGATGGACCAAACGACTGTCCGACTACAACCAACAAACAAGAATGAGGAAATGAAAACTATACAAGTTTTTAGGGCTATACGGACTCGAACCGTAGACCTTCTCGGTAAAACAGATCAAACTTATTATTATCGAAATGATTCAAACTGTTCCAAAGACCCAACATGCATTTTTTTGCATTGGGCTCTTTCATCAACTGATATAAATATCAGAAAGTCCGCCATACTTTTTCTTAACAGAAAGATAACGAGATGGCTCCACGTGCTCTGATTCATTATTTAGATTATGATCCAGGAGCAATACCAAAGTGTTTCAAAGAAGAGTTACCTTGACGTAGGTCTGCCTCTGGCCTAGATCAACCTAAGTTAAATGGAGTCTCTATCGCTCTGCTCAAAGAGTCAAATATGAAACTTCATACACCTTAAAGTTCATAGTACGAAAAGATATTTGTTTGAGGTCCTTATACTCATTATGCCTAGCATTGAATGGGCTGTGTATTCACCTTATCAATTATCGAATCAATGATGGGTTCTACTTGGAACCTAAATTGGCACCCAAAGCGGACCGAATATTTGTCAGGCTATTGTTCCCTCGAATATATAGAGTAAGACATCGATTTATCAATAAGATCAATTTTGTTGATTTCATGATGGACTTCCCTGAAAAACATTGGCGCGCGTGTAAACGAGTTGCTCTACCAACTGAGCTATAGCCCTTGTGAGAGATAGTTTATCATGGAAATAATTTCTTGTCAAGATGAATCTTTTATGATCCAACATGATAGCTTCTGATATGTTTCCTGCCAAGAACAAGAATTGGTATTGCTTAGAAATAAGATTGCATCTATAATTCATCGATATGACAAGCCCCTTTCTTTTTCTTTGTGATGATAAATGACCTACTTAACCCAGTGGTTAGAGTATTGCTTTCATACGGCGGGAGTCATTGGTTCAAATCCAATAGTAGGTAGAACTTATTAGATACCGGAGTAATTGGTATCTAATAAGTTTTTCTACCCACCCCCCCTTTTTTTAGTTGCATCAGAAATGCTATTACAGTTGATTTGACTCAATCCGCAAAACAAAAATATGGTGTATAAACCGAACTTACTTTTTTGGGGGGTGCACCAATTAGTTATGAAATTACATTGATAGCCTCGACTCGCGTCCTAGCTCGTCTGACGGCTAAATTTGCTTCAATAGTTTGTCTCTTGCCCTCAGCTCGACTCAAGTTAGCTTCAGCTATTTCAAGAGCTTGCTGAGCTTCTTGT